GTAAAGGTTTTCAGACACAAGTAAAACAGCTAGCCTTTCTGAGAGATTTAGTTGTGTAATAAATTTGAAACCGGGGCCTTTTCTTTTGCGTACCATCACATACCATGATTCCAATTTTGTAAAAATCTCCAACAAATCGTCATATTCCAGATCATCAATACTATAGAGAAGGTACTGGCAACCCTGAGTGTTGCTTACAAGCGCGACTAATTCCTCAATCATATATATGCCCCGATGCAGGAGTAAGATTGTAACTCTTGTCGATAACCCTAACTCTGGAATAAACCGGAATTGGGGGTCTTTTCGTGTTACAATCACAAATAGTATATACCACCACGCTTTGACTTTCAGTTTCTCGTGGTTAGAATAGAATAGTGCCGTTAAAGCATAAGAACTATTAATAAAATTGTAGATCTTTAGGAAGATCTGATTTTTCGCTTGATCGTCCAAACCTTCTATTTCTCGAATAGATTCTGGAGTGAACAGTACGGTGAGTATTAACTTATCTAGACAAAGTTTCCCTTTGAATGATAGGGTTAATTGTTCAACTTCTTTTCTCAGTACAAACTCGACTTTTAGTGATAGGTTTAATTCTTCAACAGTTAGAGACCTTGGGTCACGATTTTCAAAGAAGAGACGATGCTTAATACCCTTGCCAATTTTTTTTAGTTCAAAAAAAAAGCCAATTACAAGCCAAATATAAAAAAGAATAATAAAGGAACCTTTCAGAATAGGAAATACACCTACTATTTTTGACATAATAAAAGGTGGTATTTTTTCTTTCAATTTTATCTCGGCTCGTAAGAAAGCATAGTTCGCTAGAAGTCCTAACAATTTAACTATCCATTCTAGAAAATAAACCAGAATCAGAAAATAATATGTCAAGCCAATTATCGCACTGAGATCTGCCACTTTATTTCGACTTTTTTCTGGTATAAATCCGTAACCTACTAAACAAATTATTCCCATTAGATGAAAAATCAGGATTTGGTTCCTAATCATAAGATTTTTCATTGGGATTGTAATCGCAACAATAGGTTTCGTCAGGGTATTCTTAAAATCGACTATAAATTGGAATATAGGCATTCCAATCCTCCTTTTTTTTTATTTATGTTTACGATATCGCATAAAAAAACTATTTTTGCATATCTTTCATAAAAACATATCTTTCATAAAAAATACCTTTCATAAAAACATATCTTTCATAAAAACACTATTTTTGCATATCTTTCATAAAAACATATCTTTCATAAAAACAGAGATACCTCCATCCTATATAGAAATATTCTTCCGGCAATTGTACGGATAGAACTATATAAAATTTTGAAAATAATAAAAATAATAAGAATGTCATTTCCGTTGGATTGTTTAAAATCTCGACTTTCTAAATAAGATCAAAATTAAATTCCGACGTAATAAGATCAATAATTCCATAATCTTGGGCTTCTTTTGCTGACATACAAAGTCCCTCCGCCAGGTCTTTTTTTATAATGTCGTAAGGTTGCCCCGTTCTTGCTACAAAAATCTCGTCGATGACATCATTAATATACGTCACTATTTCCTGTTTATGAAAAAAACCCCGAAGAGTGCCTTTCTTAAAATTATAACGCTTAGGTTTAGGTTTATACACCATCACCCTAACGCGAGGATATCCTAGGCGCATATTTCCTGCAAGGAGGGTAAGAGATCCCACTGCAGCAGTCATTCCACATCCTACTGTATTTACTTTTGGTGGCACCGTTTGGATTGCATCGAAGATAGCAACTGCCGTTCGTGCGGACCCAGTAGCGCAGTTTATAAACAAGTACATATCTCGGGTAGGATTATAGAGAGCCAAGTGGATAATAAGACCTATTAGCCTATTTCCATTTTTCCTAGTAATATTTTTGGTTAAAAAAAGAACCCCACTCTCATAAAGAATGGTGTGTAAGTTAATCCAACGTATTTTGATTTCTTCTTCTTCTTCCTTTTCATTTTCGGCTTCGACTTCGTCTTCTGGCTCCGACATAAGAGGCACTTTTGGAAGTTTCTTTTGTTTCTTTGGAGGTTTCTTTAGACGTTTATTTGGAAGTTTAACTTTAACCGGCATTTTTTTTAGTCATCCCTATTTTGTTTTAACTTTCTTTGACTTCTGGCTCCGACATAAGAGCCACTTTTGGAAGTTTAAGTGTCATTTTTTTTAGTCATTCGTATTAAAAAAATGATGTTATTTCCATTGTATTGTTTAAACTATCCGAGGAAAATCTTGCATTTTTTATCTCAAATTGACGGGTTAGTGTCAGCTTATCCATGCGGTTATGCACTTAGGAATCCATTTTCGGAAAGATTCAGTCTTTCGTGCTTTCCTGGGTCTTCGAGATCCTTTCAAAGAAAACTATTAATTAATCTTCGAAAATGTCTAGCCAATCACTTTCTTCGCTTTGATCCTCATACTCTTCCTCATCCCGAGACTCTTCCTCATCTTGAAAATAGTCGTCTTTCTGAGAAAATAAATCCCGAGAAAATAAATCTCTGAGGTCATCTCTTCGATCACAAGAATTTAACCAATCGTCGAGAGCAACCAAGAGACGGTCGAACAAAAGTTCCATATTATCGAAATGAGAGTTGACTATATCGAAATGAGAGTTGACTATATCCCTTAGACGACGATTGCGGTCCTTCATAAGACGAATTTCCGCACGGATATAGTCAAAAAATTTCCACATAGTTTTCCTCCTAAGTGGTGAATAGGATTTTGACTTTGTGCTCAATTGAATTTTGACTTTCTGCTGAATTGAATTTTCACTTTGTGGTCAATCGAATTTTTATTTAACTTTTTATTTAACCCTATAGAATTATTATTTGTTTGTTTTAATTGAAGAGAAAAAATGAACGAGTTTCTTTTGATTTTTTGTTCCGTTACTTAAATAAAAAGAAGAGACTGGGAAAGGTTTCTTATTTTTTGTCTATAAAAAATCCAATTGATTATTGTTCGAACTGATTATTTTATTTTAATTAATTCGAATAAAAAAATAGTAAGGGAGCAATGCGTTCTTCTAAGTTCTAGAAAAGAAGAGTTTATTGTTCCTTTATTTCTTTACTTTCCCTTTCTATTATATAGAATTTATAATATAATTGAATTAATTATGCAAAAACATACATAAGAGGGGAAGCGGGAAAAAATCGGTTGGATTAAAAACTCTGTTTTCATTAAAGTAATCAAGCACATAATACTAAAGTAGTATATATTATTAGAGCTCTTTTAAATATTCTATGCGAAAGTCTTCTATTTTCATAAGATCGATGGGAGTTGTATTCAAAAGATCCCATAATGTATATATATATTGGATCTTTTAAGGCAATTCGAGATTCTGGGAGGCAATCTTAATTCGTCAATCAAAATCAAATGAAAGTTTTTTTTCTTTTTTACTTTGTTTAGCTAATTTATCATGAAAGGTAAAAAGCGGTAAATGAATCTTGCGTTGATTGTCGTCTAAATGGAGGTTTTCTTCTTCTGTATTTAAAAAGAGACTAAATAAGTCAATCAATTTCCGAGAAGCTTCATGAAGTGCTTCTTTAGGAGTTAAACTTCCATTTGTCCATATTTCAAAAAAAAGTATCTCTTCTTTGTCAGTTCTATTCCCCTTCCCATAAGAATAGATACTATAATTGGCATTTCGAACAGGCATGAATACAGCATCTATAGGATAACTTTCAGCTTGAAAGTTCTTTGTTGGACTTTTTATCCGATAACCGCGACTCTTCTCAATTTTTAATTTCATACAAAAATGAATGGATTCCGTCAACCTCGCTATATGTTGTGTATTGTCAACGATTTCCACATAAGGGGGTTTGATGATATCATGAGCAGTTACATCTCTAGGACCTTTTACACAAATAAACGCGTCAGAAGTTCCATATAGATTGCTTTTCAATACAATTTCTTTCAAATTCATGAAAATTTCATTGACGGATTCTTGAATACCTACTATGGTAGAATATTCGTGTGTTACTTTCTCAAATTTTGCGTACGTGATACATGTTCCTTCTATTTCTCCAAGCAAAGCTCTTCGCATCGCAATACCTATGGTTTCGGCTTCGCCTTTCCTAAGTGGAAACAAGATAAAGCGCCCATAATAAAGACGCTTACTGTCTACCCTTGATTCAACACACTTCCACTGTAATCTCCGAGGAAATCCTCTTCTGTTTTCTGGACTCATAGTAATAGTAGTTGATTAGTTTATTGAATTGTTTTTTTCTCTTCTTTAATTGGATTATTGAAACGTTTCTTTTTGTTGAAATTTCTGCAATTTTTATTTTTACACACGTCTTTTTTTAGGAGGTCGACAGCCATTATGTGGCATAGGGGTTACATCCCGTATATAGGTTAATCGTATACCGCTTTTTAAAATAGTTCGTAATGCTGCGTCTCTTCCGCGACCGGGCCCTTTTATCATGACTTTTGCGCGTTTCAGACCTTGATGATCCACTACTCTACGAATAGCATTTCCTACTGCGGTTTGCGCAGCAAAAGGGGTCGCTCTTCTTCTACCCCTAAATCCACAAGTACCGGCAGAGGACCAAGAAACCACTTGACCTTTTCTATCTGTAACAGTCACAATGGTATTATGGAAACTTGCTTGAATATGAATAGTTCCTTTTGGTACTTTACGTGTATTCTTACGTGAACTAATACGTCGATACGTACGGAAATCAATTCTACGTATAGTTTTTGGCATATTTTATCATCTCATAAATATTAAGTTATATATGGATATATCCATTTCCTGTCAAACTGGATCCCCTTTTTATTTGTACATTGAATTGGGTCTTTTAGAGAGTCTCTTTTAGATTATCCCTGTCTTTGTTTATGCCTGGGGTTGGAACAAATTAGTCTAATTCGCCCCCGCCTACGAATTAGGCGGCATTTTTCACAAATTTTACGAACAGAAGCTCTTATTTTCATATTTGCCATTCCTTACCGTAATTTTGAATCTACTTCTTGGAAGAAAAAAAGTTTAGTGAAATTTTGAATCTTGAATTGTATTCCTACCAAAGAAATGTTAGGCTTGAAAAATCGCCTAATTCTCCGAAGCCTTGTTAGGATTCTCCGAAGCCTTGTCGGGCTTCTCTGAAGCCTTGTTGGGATTCTCTGAAGCCTTGTCGGGCTTCTCTGAAGCCTTGTTGAGATTCTCCGAAGACTTCTTCGAAGGCTTCTTAACGGGGAGTCGATAAATTATACGTCCTCGTGTGGGATCATATTGACTTACTTCAATTTGGACTCTATCTCCCGGGAATATCCGTATCAAACGACGTCGTATATTTCCTGAAATGTAACCTAGAATAATATCTGTATTATGGTTATCTACTTTATCGTCGTTATCTAAAAGAACCCGGAACCTACCATCGGGAAATGAATCGGTAATTAAACCTTCATAAATTCTTTTTTGTTCTTTTTTACTCATTTTTTTGAAAAATCCTCCTGTAATTCAAAAAATTGATTTATCTCCTCTTCTTCTTTTTTTTTTTGAAAAAAAAAAGAAGTTTCGAATAGAATTTCGGATATAAGAAGTATTACCATATATAACATAGAATTTCCCCCCCAATTCCTTTTAGTCGAGCCTCTCGATCTGTCATTATACCTTGAGAAGTCGAAAGAATTACAATGCCTATTCCACCTAAAATTCTAGGAATTTGTTGATGGTTAGAATAGATTCGTAGACCAGGTCGACTGATCCGTTTTAAATTTAAAAAGTTTCTACTTTCCCTATTTCTTCTATATCGCAGGGTTAAAACCAAAAAAGATTGGTTGCTTTCTTGATGTTTCCTCACGTTTTCGATAAAACCTTCTCGTAAAAGGATTTTCGCAATGGTTTCGCTAATATTAGTAGATGCTACTCGAACTATTCTTTTTCTATTCATGTCAGCATTTCGTATAGACGTTATTATTTCAGCAATAGTGTCTCTAGTCATGATGGATTAAAATTATTTGGTCCTTCCAATTTTGATATAATTAACATGTTTTCCTCATTTTTACTTTTTTTAGTTTGTGATGGGAATTCTTAAAGGTATATGCGTGAGACACAATCTACTAATTAATGTTAATCTATTTCTTTCCAATTCCCTACTACAACTATATCATGATCTCATCATATAGTATATTATAATACCTCGGGAGCCAATGAAACTATTTTAGTAAAATTTAACTGTCTCAATTCCAGGGCGATCGCACCAAAAACGCGAGTTCCTTTTGGATTGCCTCCTTGATCAATAATAACTGCAGCATTATCATCATATCGTATTATCATACCGTTGCTACGTTTAAGTTCTTTACGGGTACGCACAATTACAGCTCTAACTACTTCTGATCTTTGTAGGGGCTTTTTTGATCTTGCTTCTTTATTTTCTAGGTTTGGTACTGCTTCTTTAATCACAGCAACAATAACGTCACCAATATGAGCATATCGACGATTGCTAGCTCCTATGATTCGAATACACATTAATTCTCGAGCCCCACTGTTATCCGCTACATTCAAATGGGTCTGGGGTTGAATCATTTTTTTTATCTGTTCTTTCAATGCAAAGAGTGAAGAAAAAAAAAGAAATATTCTTTGTTCAAAAAAAGAAACCCGTGATTTTGTCATTCCCAAGCCCTATTGCTTTGGTTTGCCGTTCTTATCCTGAAATAATAGAATAAATTGAGTTCGTATAGGCATTTTGGATGCTGCTATTAAAATAGCTTTTCTAGCTATATTTTCTGCGACTCCGCCCATTTCATAAAGTATTCGACCTGGTTTAACAACAGCTACCCAATATTCAGGAGATCCTTTCCCCGAACCCATACGTGTTTCTGTGGTTCTTATTGTAACTGGTTTGTCGGGAAATATACGTACCCATATTTTTCCACCACGACGTACATTTCGTGTCATTGCACGTCGGCCTGCTTCTATTTGTCTAGATGTGATCCAAGCGGGTTCAAGTGCTTGAAGAGCATATTTACCAAAACATATACGATTCCCTCGATAAGATATTCCCTTCATTCTTCCTCTATGTTGTTTACGGAATCTGGTTCTTTTGGGGTTATAGTTGATGGTTATTTCTTAATTCCATCTCTACTACAGAACCGGACGTGAGAGTTTCTTCTCATCCAGCTCCTCGCGAATAAAAGGATGAAAAATCTTTCATTTAAATTAAGATATACATGTTTAACGAATATTCGATTCAATCAATAGATTAAATCGGTGGATTCTTTGAGATTTCATCGAATCTTTGTATAACTTGTTTGGATATTTTGGATTTCGAAATATATTCACCATATATTTAGATGTATATCTATTTCTATTTATAGAAATTTATAGATAATAAATTTTTTTACAACATAACCCCTTTTTTTCCTTTTCTTGTATAGGATTGTCTAAAATTTAGTAATCCAAGGGAATAAAGTTTTCGCGGGCGAATATTTGCTCTATATCTATTTCATTTGTAGGGTTAGCTCATGACTTCTCAGAATAGATGAATTTATTCTCGGTTACTTCCGCCATCCCAACCAATGAATCATTAGGATTTGTTTTCGATAGAATTTCTGGATTCACGGATTCCATCGTTCCCATCACTTCTTGTTTAATGGTTAGGTCTGCATTCGACAATGGAGCTCTTAATGAAATTTGTTCTTGAGTCAATCTTCTCAGTCTTTATTGGCTCGAGTCTCTTGATTTTTTTGTTTGATTCCATGAACAGATCCATTTCATTATGGATGAATAAGTCTTGATGCTTTATTACATTGCCTTTTATGAGATGACTCATAGACCTTACATATTGGAATTGTATATCATTGATATTCTTTTTCTCTCTTTCTCTCCCCCCCCCCTATCCACATCTTTTTTCTATATTTTGCTTCACAACTTAGAATCCAATTGGTTTTTCTTTTGTTTAGGCAAAACACATTTCCTATGCCTATCTTTAGCTTTAGGTAGATCTCTCTTAGAATCTCTATCGATTCTTTAAAATCTTCTCTTTTCACACGATTTTTCAGATGGTTTTGGAGATCGAAATCCGTGTTCGCAAAATACACAAGAGAATGAATATCGGCTGTTTTCGGGAAATAATAAGCCTTGAAAGATAAGTTTCAATTCTCAATCGGAATTGATAAAAAATCCCATCCTTTTTCGTTGTCCCAATAGTGCTTGCAAGTCAAAAAGCCGAATTCTATGTACATCTTGTCAAAATCCCTACGTTGAAAATTTTCACGTTTCACAAAGGCTACAAGATCTGTACTTAATAAATCGTACAATATGTTGATATCTTTGTTCTCTACGGAGGTAGAGACTTTCCCAGTCAACCCTAAGTTCTTAATCGAATTTAGCAAAAAGTCCGAGTGGTTGATCGTAGGAGCCGGGAATGAGAACAAGAACGAGGAGCCGAAAATCGACGGAAGTAGAAATATATTTAAATAATAAGATTTTCTATTTTGAAAATAAAGAGTAAGAATGACCGCCGTTTTTGCTATAACCAGAACGTTCTTTCGAATCTTAAGTGTGATTTTAATCAGCTCCGGGGCTAAAAATTAGAGTTCGATCTCCTATCCAATCGAGGGATAGAATTCAAAAATAATAAAATAAATGATGTTATTTCCATTGTATTGTTTAAACTGTCCAAGGAAAATCTCGCATTTTTTATCTCAAATTGACGGGTTAGTGTCAGCTTATCCATGCGGTTATGCACTTAGGAATCCATTTTCGGAAAGATTCTGTCTTTCGTGCTTTCCTGGGTCTTCGAGATCCTTTCAATGATCTCTCTTTCTTAACGATCTCTCTTTCTTGAAGGCATATCGCCATATGCAATGGATAGATTCCTGTAACCGGGACATAGTTGCTATTTGCTTACTTCAACCTAATTTCTTTCGAAAAGAAAGGGATAATTTCGCAAAAGATTTGGGGAGGTACAACTAACTAATAATTCTTATTTAGTTGTTACGAAATCGATCATAGATCACTTTCCCCTTTGTATTTGAGAGTATTGAATCCCGCCAAATTTTGGATTCCAAAATTTGACATAATTAGGCATAGATACCTACTTACACTTTGACTCTATGCTCTAAGCTAAGGAAAGGGAAAGGGTTTCAATTCGATTGATTATTGTTCCTATTCAGTTCGAACAATAATCAATTCGATTTTTTTATAGACAAAAAATAAGAAACCTTTCCCTCTCTCTTCTTTTTATTTGAGTAACGGAACAAAAAATCAAAAGAAAGTCGTTCATTTTTTCTCTTCAATTAAAACAAACAAATAATAATTCTATAGGGTTAAATAAAAACTCAATTGACCCTTTGAGAGAATTGCTATGCTTAGTGTGTGACTCGTCGGTTTTTTTAGGTTTAGGATTCAAAGAAGAAAACTATTGCCCATAGTATCAACTATTAACTATAGAACTAATAACCAACTCATCACTTCGCATTATCTGGATCCAAAAAACCAGTCAAGATAGTATCTATTGATCCTATCATTGTAGCAGTCGAAATCGATCATAGATCACTTTCCCCTTTGTATTTGAGAGTATTGAATCCCGCCAAATTTTGGATTCCAAAATTTGACATAATTTCAAATTAGACAGAAGTAAGACAATCAAATTTGAAATTCAAAAAAAGAAGAAAAATGATGAGTTGTCAAGCGCTTATTATTTACCATTGTTTATAACGAATATAAGATGATAATCTATAATCCATCAATACGATAGGTCCCGATTGTTTTGGTTCTCTTTGAGATAGTAATTAATCGTTGTTGTTTTAAGGTCAATGCTCGTCTAAATAAATAATATTTTTACTTGTTGACTAATAAATTGAAGAATAAGAATCATCTTTGTATAAGAAATTAGATCCCCCGATTCAATCGGGGATAAATGTCTACGAAAATTCATTTTTGATAATATTTTTTATTTCAAGGGAAAGGTTTCTTATTTCTTGTCTCGAAATATCCAAATTTTGATACCTAATACCCCATAGATAGTTCGAACTGGATAGGAACAATAATCAATTTTAGCTCGAATGGTTTGTAGGGGAACCCGACCCTTTCTGATCCACTCAACACGTGCAATGTCTTTTCCACCGAGCCGCCCTGCAATTTGTACTCGAATTCCTTTTATCTTTGCTTTTTTCGTTTTTTCAACAGCCTCTCTCATTGCTTTTCGAAACGGAACTCTTTCTTTTAATTGTCCGGCTATATATTGTGCAAGAATAATAGGGTTTCCATAAGGTTCTTCAATTCTTGTAGTAGCAACGGTGAGTTTTCTATTTACACAATGCAATTCTTTTTGTAGAAATGCTGCCATTGAACTTTCTTTTAATACTATTGGGAATGCCAGATAGATTTGGACCTTGATTCGCTCGATTGTTTTTTGAATCTCTATACGTGCAATTCCCGATAGGTCAGAGTCGATTCTTCTATTCTTTTGTACATTCTTTTGTCTATTTTTTTGTACATTCTTTTGTCTATTTTTTTGTACATAATTTTTAATAGAATCTCGTATTTTTTGATCTTCTTCTAGACCTTCGGAATAGTTTTTTGGTTGTGCAAACCAAAGGGAATAATGATCTTGCGTTGTACCCAGTCTGAAACCAAGCGGATTTATTTTTTGTCCCATACTCCCCCACTACTATGCATATTATGATATATCCTATTTGTATCCTTATTTTTCCATCTAGGTTTTTTTAACCGTGTGATAGTCTCTATATATTCATCTAAAGATATATCTTTCACTACAATACTTATATGACAAGTAGGTCTTTTTATCGGATAACTACGTCCTCTAGCTCGAGGTTTAAATTTCTTCACGGCAGTACCCTCGTTGACTTCGGCTTTACTAATTATTAAATTGGTTTTATTCGAACCCATAGTGTAACTAGCATTTGCTCCGGCATAAAAAACGATTTTTAAAATCGCACAAGATGCTTGATAAGGCATGACGTCTAGTATCATAAGTGTTTCTTCGTAAGAACGTCCGCGAATTTGATCAATTACTCTTCGCGCTTTATGAGCGGACATCGATATATGTCCTAAAGCCTGTACTTCTTTTGGTTTTCTTTTCTTTAGCATAAAGGTCGTCTCCTATTAATGAATGATAAGTATCTATATTTTGTATTAACGACGAGATCGCTTATCGACTGTTGAATGTTTTTGGAAATTTGAAGTAGGTGCAAATTCTCCCAATTTGTGACCTACCATACCATCTGTTATATAAATGGGTAAATGTTCTTTTCCATTATGGATAGCAATAGTATGGCCGATCATTGCGGGTATAATGGTAGATGCTCGGGACCAAGTTTTTATTATTTCTTTTTCTTCTTTTGTTTTAAGCTTATCAATTTTTCTTAATAAATGAATAGCTACAAAAGGATTTTTTTTTTTTGATCGTGTCACAGCTTCCTCCTTTTTTCTTTTTTCAAGACAAAGAGAGAAATTCCATTTCTCTCCTATTTACGACGGCGACGAAGAATCAAATTATTACTATATTTATTCTTTTTTCTACTTCGTCTTCCAAGTGCAGGATAACCCCAAGGAGTTGTGGGTTTGTTTCTACCTATTGAGGCCTTCCCGGTACCTCCCCCATGGGGATGGTCTACAGGGTTCATAACCACTCCTCTTACTACAGGACGTTTACCTAGCCAACGTTTCGATCCAGCTCTACCTAAACTTTTCTGGTTCATCCCAAGATTCCCTACTTGTCCGACCGTTGCTGAGCAGTTTTGAGATATCAAACGGACTTCTCCAGAAGGTAATTTTAACGTGGCAGATTTCCCCTCTTTTGCAATTAGTTTCGCTAGAGTACCTGCTGCTCTAACCAATTGTCCACCCTTTCCAAGCGTGATTTCTATGTTATGTATGGACGTGCCTAAGGGCATATCGGTCAAAGGTAGAGCATTTCCTATTTTTATAGGAACTCCTGTACCAGAAACTATGGTATTTCCAATTTCAGTCCCTTTGGCATGTAAAATATATCTCTTCTCACCATCCCCATAGTGTATGAGACAAATAGATGCATTTCGATTCGGGTCATATTCTTTGGTTATGATTTTACCATATATGTTTTTTTGATTCCGCCGAAAATCGATTTTACGGTAGAGACGCTTATGACCTCCCCCTCTATGCCCTGCGGTAATGATTCCTCTAGCATTACGACCTTTACTACAACGATGCTGTCCATAGGTCAAATTATTTCGTCGAACCGTTCTATTGCGTGTGCTCGTGTTAGAAGTTTTGTATAAATGTATCACCATGCTCTATTAAGTATTTAGATTTCTCTTTCTAAGAGGTAGAATAGAATAACCCGGTTGAAGGGTAATGATCATACGTCTATAATGCATTATATGCTCCATAATGCGTCCTGTTCTTTTACCCTTTCCCGGAAGTCGATGACTATTCATAGCTATTACTTTGACACCAAAGAAGAGTTCGACCCACTGTTTTATTTCTGTCCTAGTTAATCCTGATTCGACATTAAAAGTATATTGATTTTTCTCGAATAACTGAATACTTTTGTTTGTAAATACTGCATATTTGATTCCATCCATGGTACATTGCTCCTTTACTATTTTTTTATTTGAATTTACATAGAATAATAGGCTTCCACAGGTTCTAGATTCTGTCTATTATATTCTATTTATTTCTATATAGCTATTATATAGAATCAATATTATTCAATAATATTGAATAATATTGATGGTGGATCATGCACTTGAGAACTCGACGTCTTTGTATTATTAAAAAAAGAATATACTAATAATTTTTGATAAAATAAATAGTAAGATATATCTTGGATGCTGCAAATAATTAATAATCGTGAAAATGAAAGACAAAGTAATGAAGTCAGGGAGCAATAACCTCTTGTTCTATAGAACTTAGAAGAGCGCATTGCTCCTTTACTTTATTACCCCTTTTGTATTACGACTCTAGTAGTCTTGTATTTACATTTTTGTGTTTTGTATTTATTTTGAATTTCTATACCTTTTGCAAATTATGTTGTAGATATACAGGGGAGATCTAGGGTGGATCATGCACCGGAGAATTCCACTAAGTTGAGAATGGATAAAGAAGAATGTGCGTAGTATTGAATGACTTGACCATTTGGAATCCGCCTTGTCTACAAACAAGAAAACTATAAGTAATACAGATCAAGTAAGTCAGCAATATTCATTGCAATATTTTTAATAAAATACCAATAGGATACAGAGCCGATTTCAATAGACATAGTAGAGGGTCCCATTAGTATGCATCCAGTAGGAATTGAACCTACGAACTCTCCAATTATGAGTTGGGCGCTTTAACCATTCAGCCATGGATGCTTAGTGGAGATCCTCATACATGGTCAATAACTAAATTCCAATTAAAATGAAATTTGTAGTCTAAATCAACCTAATTAACATAACATTGGTTTTTATTTTATTTGGATTTTTTTAGTATTTTTTTGGTGGGAGGTAGAAATGCTAAAAAGACATCAATTAAAATAAACATTCTGGATTTTCGAATTGAGAGAGATATTGAACGAGATCAAAAATTGTCATTATGTGTCAGAGTCATGGATCGAATTCAATTTAGTGGGATCTTTCATTTACGTTCTTTTACCAAGAAAGTTTTACAAAACTCTTTGACGCCCGAATTTGGAGTATCCTACTTTCATGCAATTCACAAGGTTCAACAAACAATTGATATTTCGGTGGAATACTTTTTGTAGTATTGTTCCTTATTTATCCTATTAATATTAACTAATATTAACAATTATTAACAATTGAAATATGGTCGAAAGAAAAAATCTCTATTTGATTGGTTTCTTTGTAATTGTTCTAGATCTATTAGATGAAATATGTGAGTTTGGTGTCGACATGCTATTGAGTGGTGATGAAGGTCCGCTGATGGTTTCAAATCAATAAGTTTGCATAAGAAATATTGGAATATGCTTCTGAATAATCTTCTCATCGATATCAGCGATTTTATAAGTGCCATACCAAATCGCATCAAGGGAGTCATTTTTTCGAGAAATACAAGACATCTAAGTCATGCAAGTAAAGAGATCTATTCATTGCTAACAAAAGGAAAAGACATGAATGTGGACGAAGATTTGATTGATAATAAAATAGGATCCTGGCTCCCGGACAGTCAATTCATTGAAACTGACGGCATAGACTTCTTGATAGAGTTCTCCACCCTCACGACAGAAAAAAGGATTGATTCACTTTTATTGAGTCTGACTCATATTGATCATTTCTCAAACAATGATTCTGGTTTTCAAATGCTGGAACAATTGGTAGCAAGTTACTTACGATACTTAGTTGACTTTCATAGAAAGTCGCTAATGAATTATGTGAAGTATGAGTTCAATACATCCTCTTTAGTACAAAGGCAGATATCCCTTGCTCATTAGGAGACAATCATTTATTCAAAAACCTTGTGTCGGGCTAATCGTTTTGATTTACCATTTCTTGAAAAACCAAAACCTTTTTCGCTCTGCTTAGCCTTATACCCCTCATACGGGTATTTTAGTGATAGATTCTTCTATAGGAACTGGACGATTCTATTTAGTCAAATCCTCGGCGACAAACTCCTGTCTTTCTTTCATTAGGTTATTTGTGAACATCCTCCAGGATCCCAGAGATTTCTTTATGATGATAGTATTGACAAGGAGACTGAGCACATAGATCCTGAGATTCCTTATGTTATGTTGATCCGATCCTGCTGAGGGTGCTCGCCAGATTGTTGAAAAGGAACGATCTGGCTGATCTTGACCTTCTTGAGACGGAGCTGGAGTAGCTAGCTTGATTTATGGTAGAGGGATAGACTATGGAGACGATTACGATCTCGAAAATGGATCGATTTGATATCAATCTTCAATTCGAATTAGCAAAAGCAATCTCTCCTGAGTCTCCTTGAATAACCTGGATTTCAAACATTCATGATCTGTGTGTGAGGAAGTCGATCGAAGGACTTCTTACCCCTCGGTATATTAACGAACCCTCTCTCCAGGAATTGAGAAAGT